GACTAGAGTTTCAAACTTCTTACTAGGAATCTCCATTAGAAATGCATTTTCTAGCATTTGAGTCCTTATCACTGAAGGATTTCGCCGTACACTTGAAAGATAACTCAGAAACTCGAAGGAATGATTGGAAAATTGGTTTATATGAATTCTATCTGCTTGAGACCACAAGTAAAAATAACATTGCCACAAAATGACAATGTGATATTTCCATTTATTCATCAGAAGAAAACTTCCCCTTGAAGCCAGAATGGATTTTCCTTGATATCTGACATAATGCATGTCAGGATCCTTGAAGAACCATAGGATATTCTGGAAATCTTTACGAAACACTCCTAGAGGATGTTCTATTTTTCCATAGAAATAGGTTCGCTCAAGAAGGTTTCCAAAAGATGTTGATCGTAAATACAAAGATTGTTTACGGAGAAACATGAATAGGGATTCCCATTCATATACATGAGAATTATATAGGAACAAGAAGAATCTTTGATTCTCTTTTGAAAAAAAAGAGATAGATTTCGTTTTAGTAATCAGACTAGCCCAATTACGAGACTCGTAGAGAAAGAGTCGGAATAAATGTAAAGAGGGGGCATCTTGTATCCAACAGCGGAGATTTTGAACCAAGATTTCCAGATGAATGGGGTAGGGTATTAGTATCTCTGATACATTATTTAAATGGTATAATTTATCCTCTAAAAAGGAAAATGTTGAATGAATTGAGCGGAAATTCTGATATTTTTGTAGATCTTTCCCTTCTTGAGAAGACACTAATCGCAGTGAGAATTTCATTTCCAAAATGACTGAAAATCCGGCGGATACCATTTGATAATAATTTTTTTTTGTAAAAACATTAGCCGAAATAATCAACAACTTCTGTTGATACATTCGAGTAATTAAACGTTTCACAAGCAGTGAACTGGATTTATTGTCATAACCTACATTTTCCACGGGTTCGTAAGAACTGGATCCCTTTAAACCATAATCATGCGCAAGTGCATAAAGAGACTCCTGAAAAAGAAGTGGATAGAGGAAGTCTTGTTGCTGTGATCTCTCCATTTCTAAATATCCTTGTAATTCCTTCATTTGAAATTTGCTTTGAAACAAAGGCAAAGGGTTTATTGGGTTAGCAAATGATACATAGTACGATACAGTCAAAACAGGGTATATAGTAAGAAAATAGAAAATAAAATACCTCGGTGACAACAGATAAGCTAATCAATGGATCCTCTCTTTTTCCACCCAATTGGTTTATGTTCGTTATAGAATACCGAGATGGTTCGAAATCCTTTATTGGTGCAACCCGATCGCTCTTTTGACTTTGGAATAATTTATTTTTATCAATATACCGTTTCTGATACACATGAGTCTCCACTCCATACAGAATCTAATGGAGGTAAAAATAGTTAGGATTCATAAAAAAAAAATGAGTAATCCACTTATGGGAGAACCTTTTCCCGCACCAGGCACTAATCCATTTTTAACATCTAATTAGATCGGGTAATAATTCGAATTCAGAACAGAAGCTCGTTGCTTTTTGCTTCCCTATAATTGGAACCAGAAGGCTCTATCCATTTATTCAATCGACCCAACCGTGAATTTCGTTTGTCCCGCTACAAGAATCATACAAAAACTAGATTTTGTACCGATCCGTTAAGAATCAAATAGTCTCAGAGGTTTACATTGATACGACATGCTGCTTTTTCCACTCACCCCGTTTCAGGATCAGTCGTGGTCTTACAAACTCTACCAATGGTATGTATGAATCCGTTGCTTCATCCAAATGTGTAAAAGATTCTAGGCGCACTTAAAAGCCGAGTACTCTACCGTTGAGTTAGCAACCCGAATAAGGGAATTCGGTTCTGTAGATACGAGCGCAATCAAACAAAAGAATAAAGAGATTGGATTGCACGACCACATCAACAAACAACAAAATGGAACTAACAACCAAATCTAAAAAAAGAATTTTCTGATCGATTAGAAACCTAAAACGGAAAAAACAAAAATCAAATGAAAATCGAATAAATTACCCGGTAACTATAGAAAATAGATAGATCTCTTTCCGTTTCAGAAGAGACCTTTTGTGCCACAGCGAATCCAAGGAACACAGCATTTGCATGAAGACAAGTAAAAACCAAATAGAATTGGATCCTAGATCTATTTATCCATGATCTAATCATATTGGATCAATACACTATTGTCAACATGCCAATATCAAGGTTGCAACTACCAAAACGGAATCAAACCATGCCCCGTAACTAAGATTCTTGATTATCTAAGTCAATTCGAAAGCTAAGAAAAGGAAGAATAAGAACGCAAAATGCTAAAATACGCACAGAGAGAGGATAGGACAAGCCCTCCTTTCCCTACTTTCATTTTCATTCGTTTAATTAACCCGAAGTTCATTAAATAGCTCTTTTTTTATTTTGAAATATCGTGAACAATTCCTGTGGGTTGAGCTTTCATAGCTCTATAAAATTCTGAAAGTCAATTCATTAGACTAGTC